TAGTATTTTTGAATTCCTCCGAAAAGAAGGGTGGTAAGTTGATCATTTACCGATCGGGGTCTGATCGATCCTATTTTTTTGAAGGTAAGGGTCAATTTTATTGTAGAGCCGTATGCAATGCATAATGCCCGTACGGTTGTTCGATTCTATCTTTTTTCTTGTTATTCTTTTATCTTTCTTTTATCTTCCCCTCATCATGCGAAATAGAGAAACCTTTTTTATCTTATATCACCAGGGTAATGATCCATCAACCCGCTGGTTCTTTTTCTGAAGTAGCAACGGGAGAATTCATCCTGGAAGTGGGAGAACTGCTGAAACTACGTGAAACCCTGACAAGGGTTTATGTACAAAGAACGGGGAAACCCTTCTGGGTTGTATCCGAAGACATGGAAAGAGATATTTTTATGTCAGCAACAGAGGCCCAAGCTTATGGAATTGTTGATCTTGTAGCGGTTGAATGACAATAAATAGCCTGAATTTCGCGTCAATTCGTGATTTAAAATGAACCCTGCCGCGTTTAATATTCTATGACTTTTATTTATTTACTATCTATTGATTAATGATTCTATTGATCTATCGATTCTATTCTATTGAATAAAAGTCATTCATAATCATACGGTTAGGATCGATCTAAACCAGCCCATTATGTATATGATTCAACATGCCAACGATTAAACAACTTATTAGAAATACAAGACAGCCAATCAGAAATGTCACAAAATCCCCCGCGCTTCGGGGATGCCCTCAGCGTCGAGGAACATGTACTAGGGTGTATGTGCGACTCGTTCAGATCATAAACTAGAACAAAGGAAAGAGAACAATGTTCGAATATCAATGATCAAATAGGATAGAACGGAAAAACAAACTACATTTACTATCTAAAAATAAGAAAATGGGGTCATATCCCTTTTATTGTGTATGAAATTTATGGTTTCTATTGGTGTAAAACCACTCACCTCAATTCAAGATGAGAAGTAATTCTCCATTGGTAGCAAATGGTTATCCATTAAGCGGAGGAAATCTTAGTAACATAGACCCCTCTTGCAAGAACGGACTAACAGGGTCAGCTACCCAGCCAACTTTCATAATTAAATACCGTTACTGTATAGGTAGAGCTCGTTGTGAAAGACCTATTACTGGATAATTCATGGGTAGAGCCGAAGAATGTGAACTATACAAGTTAGCAATAACATTGATTAAATGAAGTAAGGGCTCCGGTGTATAGAGAAGACCTCACCGTTTAAGAAGTAACCATAGAAACGATGGAATCCACTATTTAGTTATCATTGCTATTTTTTTTAACCTAGTATAGTACAATTTCGTATTTCGAGGTGAAATGCCTATAAAAAAATAAAAAATCGTGGTTGGGAAGGTTATAGTAGCGAAAGCCATTGGAATTTTTAGTTTATACATTGGAAAAATCCGTTTTGTTATTAATATACTATGAAAGGGGCAAAAGAATAACTGAAAGAAAGGAAATCTATTAGTTATTCGTTAAAGTTTCATTTATTCAATGACCAGAATTAGACGGGGATATATCGCTCGGAGACGTAGAACAAAAATTCGTTTATTTGCATCAAGCTTTCGGGGGGCTCATTCAAGACTTACTCGAACTATTACTCAACAAAAAATAAGAGCTTTGGTTTCGGCTCATCGGGATAGGGATAGGCAAAAAAGAAACTTTCGTCGTTTGTGGATCACTCGAATAAATGCAGCAATTCGTGAAAGGGGGGTATGCTATAGTTATAGTAGATTAATAAATGATCTGTACAAGAGACAGTTGCTTCTTAATCGTAAAATACTTGCACAAATAGCTATATCAAATAGGAATTGTCTTTATATGATTTCCAATGAGATCATAAAAGAAGTAGGTTGGAAAGAATCCACCGGTTAAACGGAGTTGCCCGGAGAATGAACTCCGGGAAGATCGAATAAAAATGAATAGAATTAGAATATGATAAAATATCAGAAAGTAGTCAAAATAAATATGAATCAACACGTTCAATAAAAAATTTTATTCTTCCCAGATTATTCTTTTTTTTCTTACGACACGAGACTTCAATCCGGATTCTTGGATTTTTCCAACAAAAAAGAAATCCGCGTTTGAGTTCGGATGGGCATTTGAATTCAAGTGAAGAAAGAGTAAACCTATCTTTTTCTGGCTCTAAGACTGGGAGTTCTGGTGGTCGACTCGGTTCTTTCAAATTGTTTCTCATTATTAAGAAAAGGTAACAAAGATAAAATACGAGCTTGTTTTATAGCAATAGTAATTAATCGTTGTTGTTTCAAGGTCAATCTATTCACTCGTCTAGATAATATTTTTCCCTGTTCACTAATAAATCGACTAATTAAACTCATGTTTTTATAATCAATTCGATCCCCCGATTGGATCGGGGGCAAACGCCTACGAAAAGATCGCTTGGATTTAAGAAAAGTTCGCTTAGATTTTTCCATGGTTTGGTTAGTTTATTTCTTATCCCTAAAATCCTATTTCAGCCGTATCTTTTATTAGAATAAATAAATAGGATTTGGTTTGTTTATAATTATCTTTAACTATGTTAAATATGTTATATATATAATGTCATTTTTGCCCTTTCCTTGTAAGAAAGATAAGGGCGCCGGTGCTCGGTTCGTTCGATCTATTTCTTTATCTCCCCATGAATCGTATGTTTGTTACAATATGGACAGAATTTTAGCAACTCCAATCGATTAGGCGTATTGTGCCGGTTCTTTTGAGTAATATATCTGGAAATCCCCGTTGATTCCTTATTAACACCGTTTCGAACACAAGCGGTACATTCCAAAAGAACCGGTATTCGCACATCTTTACCCTTAGCCATGAACCTCCTTTGGATTTTTCATTTACTCAACTCTTCCTTTTTCAATTCGAAACGAAAAAGAAGAAAGGAAGGAAAAAATTTGTAACTAGCTATCCTCTTATGCAAGATTTCATTACAATCAATATAGGAAATACGATAGAAAGATTTCTAAACTATATTTCAACAGTACAGTATTTCATATAATTATCGTCTAGAATACGCTTTCCCTAGAACCAGAGTTTGTATTCGACTTCCATAGAAATTTAATACATAGAAATTCATATTAATTTAATTCCAACCTGAACCCGACTCTCACAGCTGTTGAATGTAATATTCTTTCTCTTTCCTCCCTTTTTCTAGGGAAAAAAGAGAAAAGAAGGGGCTTTATTTAATTGTATCTCTAATCTTCTTTATTCCTTCCCACGTCAATAACTAGAATGAAAAAAAGGGGAACGTCAACGCATCCGGGAAAAAACGATTAATCTCTATCAATAAACCTGCCAAAGAACCGAACCATAGAGTACTTAGTACCGGTGCCACGGAAAGATATGTTTTTAGATCTCGCATTGAAAAACCTCCTTTTATAGTAATACATACATAAGATAATACATATTGAAATGTACAATCATCCAGTAAATAAGATTTACTTTTTGTTAAATACAGAAAAAACGTCCTTTTCTTCCCCACTATTCCCCAAAAAGACTCGTTTATTTTTCCTAGGGGTTCCAGAAGTATTTTACTATTATTATATGTTAAATGAGACCAAAAAGGCGAAATGGACATAAAAATTCTAGATTTTAATAGAGGCAATAACAATGTGGAAAACAAGACAGGAATTCTCTACAATGACACTGTAGACCAATGGAAGGGATGTAGCGCAGCTTGGTAGCGCGTTTGTTTTGGGTACAAAATGTCACGGGTTCAAATCCTGTCATCCCTACCTATTACTGCTCCTTTGAGCAGTAACGAGGGATTTTTTGAGATCAATTCACGTTGGACATATCATATAGAATCTTTTATTCTTATGATGATACTATATGTGTATGCATACAAGATGTATTGGGGCCAATCCTTTTCTTTACAGTCTTTTCTTTTATGAGAAGAAAGCGCTCTTAGTTCAGTTCGGTAGAACGTGGGTCTCCAAAACCCGATGTCGTAGGTTCAAATCCTACAGAGCGTGATTTGTATCTTCTTCGATGGAATTTGACTGAAACACTAACTGGAACAGCAATCTTTATTTGACCTCCTGGATATTAAAGAAAGGAGGAGGTCAATCAAAAAAAGAGATGTTAATTAATCAAAGGTCTAACTGATCGCCACGCCTGTATTGTAAATAGGCAGTTACAAATAATCCAGCCAAAGTAATAGGAATTAGACCTAACACAATTCCAAATAGAAAAACTTCAATCATTTCAATTTGTTTGAAAGGAGAAAAAAGAGGTAATATCTATACCTAAATATTAATCCGAATTACCATGAATCTCAATGACCAAGAATTGGCAATTAACGGGGTAAAAATACACAGAAGTTCGCGGAAAGATTTTGCGCAATTAATTTCAAATAAGTCGTATCTTGCTCAGACCAATAAATAGAGCTGAGGCTATAGTTAAAGCCGTTAGTAGAAAACCGAAATAACTAGTTATGGTAGGCATCAAGGAGCTAAATGAAATATGGTCTTTTTATACATATGTTTATAAAAAAGCACTTACCTGAGTTTCCTTTTTTGCAAAATAGGAGAAAAAACCAATTGAAAGTTTTTGAGTCATCTATCATTATAGACAGCACTAACAAGGATAAAGTCACAACTATATAAAAAAATTGATTCATCGTCTGTAACATCTACCCATACCGCGTTTGCAATCAGCAAATGCATTCTTGGATCATTTTTCAATTCAACTTATAAACGAATAATAAGAACTGGGTAGTGTAATTTCGTTTTAAAATAAAACTAACTCTTTTCCAATCATTATGGAATCAAATTAGAAAATTATTCCTATTTTTATCATTTGTTTTTTTTTATCATTTGTTTTATTGGATCGAATCTATATATTTTAGAGCGAACATTAATCTTATAAAACTTTTACTTTCATTTTAACTAATTAGATTCCGTAATGAGTTCACTCATATAATATCTTAAATATCTTGAATGAATGAGAACAAAAAGTTATCACATGATCACTC